GGTCACAGTGGTTGAACACGTTAAATGTTAGGATGTTTAGGAGGTAAGTGTGTGTGTTGTGTTCTTTATGTAGGCATATACATATGATTGCATGTGTGTGTTACACTATGTACATGCATATGCACACACACACACATGCATGCATTTATAGATGTTATATGCTTGTACCGACGCACGTGTGTGTATACACTATGCATAGACATACTTCTTACACATATGTAGGGTTATTTTATATATTGATAGGTGTATACACACTGTATATGCATGATGCACACCATCACCCATAAAATTTTACTCAATTATAATAGGCATGTTAGGACAAAAAGGTGATGATTTTTATTTAAAAATTAAGTTAATGTCCTGAACAAGGTAATCTTTTTTATTTTTTTTCCTCTTTTAAATTACACAAGTAGTTCATTTTTTATTATTTATTCAAGTTGTTTTTTGGTCCCAAATGTTGTAGTAACAGTAGAGAATCTTTTGTTAGAGAGGTTTATTGGTTATTGTGGCATGAAAAAGTATACTTAGGCCCTCGTTTTAGGGGTTTTTCGAGGATAACCGGGTATATATGGGGGGAGGGGGGGTTTTTCCCAAGAAATTTCTTGTAATAAATAATTTTATCACGTACCCGCACAGGGGGGGCACCTGCTTAACTTCAGAGTAAGACCCAGTTCACTTCCGTTCCGATTCTATCAAAGCTTAATACTTTAAGATGAATTTATGTACGAAATTTCCTTTATGTCTTTCTTAAATTTTTGTGCAATTAATCTTAAGATTATCCTTGATATTTAACTAGATAGTTCTTGATTGATAGATTAGTGAAAGAAATTTAGTAACTATTCAATATTATCATGAGAGATCATTATCAATTAAAGTACCGTATTAGACTCGAGCGAGCGTTAAGGACGATGATAAGGAACTTTGCTGAGATCCGTGAGCGAACGAGGAGGCGGACGACAAGTTGAGCGGTAAGGACCGAAGCCGACCGAACGTAGGGTAGACCGAGGTAGAGCGAGTGAGTAGAGCGAGCGTATGAGGCAGACGGAGCTGGCGAATACGTGAGATCGGATTGCGAGATCGTTGGCGAGGTCGTGGCGAGGACTCGGGAGTAGTTCCGTTCGAAGTCTAGCCGAGCGAGAGGACAGAGGAATTGAGCGATTTGGCCGGCGTCGGGCGAGGTCTCCCGCCAATAAGACCTCCGCGACGGACAAACGACGTTACAAGCCATGGCGGACACAAGCACGATGGTAATTGAAGATAGATATAAAAAAATAAGATATATGCCCGACCAATAATTGTATGTATACTGGCTGCGCTTCATTAAAATATTGATTTATATTAATATGTTATGAAATATTGGATTATAAATTAATACTCTTCTGTCGAAGTATGTTATGAAATATTTGATTATAAGTTTAGGTGAAATAACAATTTCTGTAATGATCAAATGGAAAGTAATTTAATGAGGATATATCCTATTAATGTAATGAAAATGTGGTAAACAATTAATATCCTATAAATCGTGTAGTGTATATATATTTGGATAATTATTTTAATGCTGAGAAAATCCTAATAATGTAATGAAATTGTGATAAGTAATTTAATGTAGGATAGATTAGTATAATGTAATGAAATAGTGGTAAGTAGATGAATGCGGATTAAGCATAGTATGTAATGATATAGTGGTAAGTAGATGAATGAGTATTATACATAGTATGTTTAATTATAGTATTATAGTATTTACAAAAATTTTACAAAAATTTTTTTTGCAAAAATTTTTTTTGCAAAAATTTTTTTTTGCAAAAATTTTTTTTACAAAAATTTTTTTGCAAAAATTTTTTTTACAAAAATTTTTTTTACAAAAATTTTTTTACAAAAATTTTTCAGGAGGTAGTTTAAAAGAAAACTTTGGCTTTGGGAGCCAAGGATGGGGGTTTGTCTCCCTTTCTCCTGAGGAGTATTGTAGCTTTGGGGAGGGGTTCCACCTCCGATTTTCGGTTTACAAGACCGATGCCTTAGGGTACTTGGCCACCAAAACGTTTTAAAGGCTTAGTATTTTATTTTCTCATCAACCTGCAATTGGGAAGAGAATAAGAAAGAAAGAGAAGTAGGTGATTGAAGCAATTTGACCGATGGCTATGAATGGTTGTTCAACGGGTTGTCCGCCGATTCATGTTAGAATAATGGTATTAGCTACTAGAAGTCAGAAAAGGATTTGTGTGATTGGACGAAAGGTCAGACTTCGTTGCTTAGAGGTATGTAGGATAGGGACTAGGAGTAGAATTAGAATTGAAAATGCTAGGGCGAGGACACCACCTAGTTTGTTAGGGATGGAGCGTAGGATAGCATAGGCGAATAGGAAGTATCACTCTGGTTTAATATGAGGTGGTGTTACTAGGGGGTTAGCTGGGATAAAATTTTCTGTGTCTCCTAGTAGGTTGGGTGTGAATAAGGCCAGTAGGGTTAATACGAGTAGTAGGATGAAGAATCCGAGTAGGTCTTTAAATGAATAGTAGGGGTGGAATGGAATTTTGTCTATATCTGATATAAGGCCAGTTGGGTTGTTTGAGCCTGAGTCATGGAGGAAGAGAAGGTGAATTATAGTTAAGGCTGCGATTACAAAGGGTAGTAGGAAGTGAAAGGTAAAGAATCGGGTGAGTGTTGCGTTGTCAATTGAGAAGCCACCTCAGATTCATTGGACGAGTATGTCTCCGATATAAGGAAGAGCAGATAGTAAATTAGTGATGACGGTTGCCCCTCAGAATGATATTTGGCCTCAGGGGAGGACATATCCTACGAAGGCGGTAGCCATAAGTAAAATTAGGATAATAACGCCAATATTTCAGGTTTCTTTATTAAGGTAAGAGCCATAGTAAAGACCTCGGGCGATATGAAGGTAGACGCAGACAAAGAAGAGAGAGGCGCCGTTAGCGTGGATATTGCGAATTAATCAACCATAGTTTACATCTCGACAAATGTGTGCTACTGAGGAGAATGCTGTTGAGATATCTGCAGTGTAGTGTATAGCTAGAAATAGGCCTGTGAGAATTTGTACGATTAGGCATAGGCCTAGTAGGGAGCCAAAGTTTCATCAAGCGGAGATGTTAGATGGAGTTGGGAGATCAATTAGGGAGTTATTAATAATTTTGAAAAGAGGATGGGTTTTGCGGATGTTTGCAGTCATTAGTTAGTTCTTGTAGTTGAATAACAACGGTAGTTTTTCAGATTAATAGTCTTAGTTAAAGTCTAAGTAGGAATAATGACGTATGTAATGTTAATTTTAATAGTAAGTTTTGTTTTAGGTTTAGTAGCTGTAGCATCAAATCCTTCTCCGTACTTTGCTGCATTGGGGTTAGTAGTTTCTGCTGGGGTGGGTTGTGGTTTGTTAGTTGGATTAGGAAGTTCTTTTTTATCTTTGGTTTTGTTTTTAATTTATTTGGGTGGAATAATGGTTGTATTTGCTTATACAGCGGCATTAGCTGCGGAGCCTTACCCTGAATCATGGGGGGACTGATCTGTTTTGATTTATGTGGTTGGGTATTTTAGCATTCTTTTCTGGGTTGGGTATAATTTTGTATTAGGTTGAAGTTGAGGGGGTTGAGTGGGTGGTGAAGAATCTATGGAGATAAGCATGGTTCGGGGGGATTTTAGTGGAGTAGCGTTATTATATTCTTGGGGAGGGGGCATGCTGGTCTTGGGGGGTTGAATACTGCTTTTGACTTTGTTTGTAGTGTTAGAGTTAACACGTGGTCTATCTTGAGGGGGCTTGCGCACAGTTTAGAGTAGGGTAAGGGTGGTTGATAGGGCAGCGGTTAAGAGGAGAAGCAGTAGGTATGTTTTGATGAAGCCTTGTTGGGGGGAAGTTGATAGTTTAATTATAGGTGTTTGTTGAATAATTGGGCTTTTTGGGCCGATTTTTTCGTATCATGCGAGGTCAATTATTTGGGTTGAGATGGTCTGGGCTCACGATAGGTTAAGTTTTGGCAGGAGTCGGTGGAAGATTGAAGGAAAGTAACCTAATATGTTGGAGAAGTTATGGACAATTAAGTTTGGGTGGGTTTTAAGTTGGGTTGAGGTTAGGTTGGCTAGTTCTAGGGCTAATGCAAGGCCAATGATTGTGACTAACAGGGCAGAGAGCTTAAGGAGGGGTGTTATTGTTATAATTTGTGTTTTTGTTGGTGGTATATTGGAGGTAATAATTAGGCCAGCTAGGATACTTCCATAGGCAAGTCGTTTGATTGAGTTAATAAGTAGGGGGTTATTTTCATTGATTGGTGAGAGGGGCAGGAATCGTGGATATTTTATAAGAGAGAAGAAAACTAGGCGTAGGCTATAGATAGCGGTGAAGGATGTAGCCAACAGGGTTAGGGTTAGGGCTCAGGCGTTAAGGTATGATGTGTTTATTGCCTCAATAATGGCGTCTTTTGAGAAGAATCCTGATAGGAATGGCATACCAGTGAGGGCTAGGCTTCCAACTGTTAGGGCTGAGGAGGTGAAAGGAAGAAGTTTATGTATACCTCCTATTTTTCGGATATCTTGTTCATCATTTAGGCTATGAATAATGGAGCCAGAGCACAGGAAGAGCATTGCTTTGAAGAAGGCATGTGTACAGATGTGAAGGAAGGCCAGCTGTGGTTGGTTGAGACCAATAGTAACTATTATAAGGCCCAGTTGGCTAGATGTGGAGAAAGCGATAATTTTTTTGATATCATTTTGGGTGAGTGCACAGGTAGCTGTAAATAGGGTGGTAAGTGCCCCTAGACATAGGCAGGTTGAGAGAATTAGGTGGTTGTCTTGAATTAGGGGGTGTAGACGGATAAGTAGGAAGACCCCTGCAACCACTATTGTGCTTGAATGAAGTAGGGCAGAGACTGGCGTAGGACCTTCTATGGCGGCCGGAAGTCACGGATGTAGGCCGAATTGAGCTGATTTCCCAGCTGCTGCTAGGACTAAGCCAAGGAGTGGAAGGGTGAGGTTTATGTCTTTAGAGAGAAAGAAGAGTTGTTGTATTTCCCATGAGTTTAGGTTTATAGCTAGTCATGCTATGGCTATGATTAGTCCGATGTCACCAATACGGTTATAGATAACAGCCTGGAGGGCAGCTGTGTTTGCATCGGCTCGGCCAAGTCATCAACCAATAAGGAGGAAGGATATAATTCCTACGCCCTCTCAGCCGATAAATAGTTGGAATAGATTATTAGCTGTAATGAGGATAAGTATCGTGATTAAGAATAATAGAAGATACTTAAAGAACTTATTGAGGTTGGGGTCTGAGTGTATATATCATAAGGCAAATTCTAGGATGGATCAGGTTACATATAGGGCTACGGGAGTAAAGATAATGGAGTAAGTATCAAATTTGAAGCTTATGTTGATGTCGAGGGTTCCTAAGTTGAATCAGTTTCAGTTGGTTGTAATGGATTCTAAACCCTGATCTAAGAAGACAAATAAAGGAATAAGGCTAATAAAGAAAGAGGTCTTTACAGCTGTTTTGACATGGGTTGAGGAGGATCAGATGTGGTTAGGTGATGTTTTAATAGGAAGTATTGATGAGATTAGTGGGTATAGAAGGATTAGGAAAATTAAGGAGAATGATGTATTGAAGGCTAGTGAGTTCATAAGCTTTAGCTTGGAGTTGCACCAAGAGTTTTTGGTTCCTAAGACCAATAGATAACTATTATCTTTCTAAAGCTTAAGAAAACCATGGATTTGAACCATGGGAAGGAGAAATTAGCAGTTTTCCTTGTCCCAGACTTCTCTTGGGTAATTAAAAAGAGTTTAACTTTTATTTTTAGAACCACAATCTAATGTTTTTATTAAACTATAATTACAGGCAGTTCAGCTGAGGATTAGCTCTGGTTTTATGATAAGGAGAAGTGTAGGGATTAGATGGAGATATATTAATATATGTTCTCGTGTGTGGGAGGGATTTATGAAGGCAAGGTGTGAGGGGAGAGGTCCTCGTTGTGTTATAATAAATATGTATAGGGAATAAGAGGCGGTTAGGAGGACGCCTAAACCAGTTATGATTAGGGTTCATTGAGATCATTTAAAAAGAGAGGAGATAATAAGGAGTTCTCCCATAAGGTTAGGGGATGGGGGTAGGGCTAGATTTGCTAGGTTAGTCAGGAACCAGGAAGTHGCTATGAGTGGGAGAATGATTTGTAGTCCTCGGGTGAGAATAAGAGTACGAGTATGAGTTCGTTCGTAGTTAGTATTAGCTAGGCAGAAGAGGGTAGATGAAATGAGACCATGGGCAATTATTAGGGCGGTTGCGCCTGCGAAGCTTCATGGTGTTTGGATAAGGATGGCTGCTGCTACAAGACCTATGTGGCTGACTGATGAGTAAGCGATTAAGGACTTTAGGTCTGTCTGGCGTAGACAAGTGGAGCTGGTTATGATAATCCCTCAGAGAGCTAGGATTAGGAATGGGAAGGCTAGATCTTTTGTAAGTGGATCGAGGATCGGGATAATTCGTATTATTCCATACCCTCCTAGTTTCAATAGAATTGCAGCTAGAATTATAGAGCCAGCAATGGGTGCTTCTACATGGGCTTTAGGTAGTCATAGATGTGCTCCGTAAAGGGGTATTTTGACTAGAAAGGCGATTAGACATGCGGCTCATCAGAATTTATTTGCCCATGATGCAGAATTTAGAAGTTGAGGATATTGAAGAGTTAATATTGAGAGTGAGCCTAGATCATTTTGTAGAACAAGGAGGGCAACGAGGAGGGGAAGGGAGCCTACAAGTGTGTAGAATAGAAAGTAAGTCCCTGCATTCAAACGTTCGGTTTGGTTTCCTCATCGAGTAATGACGATAAGTGTTGGGATAAGGGTTGCTTCGAATATAATATAAAATAGGACTATTTCGGTAGCGCTGAAAGCTAGAATTAGAAGGAGTTGGAGGGTAGTAAGAAGATTAATATAAATGCGTTGACGGGTGTGTGGTTCCTTGTTAAGATGATTTTGGCTAGCAATTAGTATAAGTGGTAGCAACCAACAAGTAAGCGTAAGTAGGGGGGAGGAGAGAGGGTCTACTCCCAGGTAAGAGTTAGAAAAGTCCCAACCGACTTCTGTATTTCATTTAAATCAGTGTAAGCTGATGAATGCGATTAGGAGGCTATGAGAGATGGAGGTAGTTCATAGTCATTTTTTAGGGGTAATTCATGAGATTGGATATAGTATGATTGTGGGGATGATGATTTTTAACATTGTAGGAGGTTGAGGTTTTTTAATGTATCTGAGCCATGGGTGCGGGCGGTTGCTACTAGGAGGGCTAGTCCTGAGCTTGCTTCACAGGCAGAAAATGTTAATAAAATTATAGGTGCAAGAGAGCAGATGGGGGCGGCCATAGTTGTAGCCCAGAGAGAAATGGCCACAAATAAGGACAATATTATACCCTCTAGACAGATGAGGGCTGAAAGGAGATGTGAGCGATTTAGGGCTAGGCCTGCAAGGCTCAAGATAAAGGCGGCAGAGAAGGTGAAATGGATAGGTGTCATAAGATACTTATGGACTTTCACCATAATTAATTGAGCCGAAATCAATAGTCTTGAGTTTGGACTAAGTATCTATTCTGCCCACTCTAGGCCCCCTTGGAGTCACTCATAAATTAAGCCTAAAGTCAGTAGAAATAGAATAGTGGCTGCTCATAAGGAGGTGATAAGAGGGGAGATGAGTTGGTCTCCTCAAGGTAGTGGGAGGAGAAGGGCGATTTCTAGGTCAAATAAGAGGAAGAGGATAGCAACTAGGAAGAAGCGAAGGGAAAAGGGTAGACGTGCAGTTCCTAGTGGGTCAAAACCACACTCGTAAGGGGATATTTTTTCATTGTCTGGGTTAAGGCTAGGTAGTCAAAAGGCTAAGATTGCTAAGATTAGGGAAATGAGGGCTGTAAGAGCAGCAATAAACGTGATGAGGTTCATTACTTTTCCTTGGGTTTTAACCAAGATTAAATGATTGGAAGTCATTTGTACTAGTGCTTATACTAGAAAAGTATTGTTATGAACCTCATCAGTAGATTGAAACATAAAGGAATAATCATACTACATCAACGAAATGTCAGTATCATGCGGCGGCTTCAAAGCCGAAGTGGTGTTGTGATGTGAAGTGGTATTGGATTTGTCGTAGTAGGCAAATTAATAGGAATGAGGAACCAATAATTACGTGTAGTCCATGGAAACCTGTAGCGACGAAAAAGGTTGTTCCGTAAACACCATCAGCGATAGTGAATGAGGCTTCATGATACTCTATGGCCTGAAGTGCGGTAAAATAAAGGCCTAAAGTAATTGTAAGGGCAAGGGCTTGAATTGCTTCTTTTCGGTGTCCTTCTATAATACTATGGTGAGCTCAGGTAACTGTGACTCCGGAGGCTAGGAGGACAGCAGTATTGAGGAGTGGGACTTCGAAGGGGTCTAATGGGTAGATGCCTGTAGGTGGTCAGCATCCACCAAGTTCAGGAGTTGGAGCCAGACTTGAGTGGTAGAAGGCTCAGAAAAAGCCTAGGAAAAAGAAAACTTCTGATGTAATAAATAAAATTATTCCATATCGTAGTCCTTTTTGGACAGGTTGAGTGTGATGACCTTGGAAAGTGCCTTCTCGGATAACATCTCGCCATCATTGAATTATGGTTAGGATTATTAGTAAAAGGCCTAGGTAAAGTAGTGAAAGAGTGTGGAAGTGGAATCAAATGGCAAGGCCTGAAGTTATAAGGAGAGCTGCTACTGCTCCTGTTAGGGGTCATGGACTTGGGTCAACTATGTGATATGCGTGTGCTTGGTGGGCCATTAAACGTTTTCTTGTAAGTAGAGGCTTAGAAGGAGAACAAATACATAGGCTTGAATTATTGCTACAGCAACTTCTAGAATTGTAAGCAGAAATAGGATAAGGGAGGTAAGTAGGGCGATTGAGGGTATAATGGAGATTAGAACGAATGCTGCAGTTGCAATTAGCTGTATTAAAAGATGGCCTGCTGTTAGGTTGGCTGTAAGTCGGACCCCCAGAGCTAATGGTCGAATAAATAGACTAATAGTTTCGATAATGATGAGAATAGGTACTAAGGGGGTGGGTGTTCCTTCTGGAAGGAAGTGGCCTAGGGCAACTGTTGGTTGGTTGAGTATGCCAATTAGGACTGTGGTCAGTCATAGGGGGAGAGCGAATGCTATATTTAGTGAAAGTTGTGTAGTAGGGGTAAATGTATATGGGAGTAGGCCTAGGAGGTTAATAGTAATTAAGAATAATATAAGTGCTGTGAGGATTGAGGCTCATTTATGACCTTCGAAATTTAAGGGTTGCATGAGTTGAAAAGTAAATCGATTAACGAATCATGTTTGGAGTGTTAATAGACGGTTGTTGATTCATCGTTTGGATGGTGTAGGGAAGATAAGTCATGGGGTTATAATTGCTAGAGCAATAAGTGGAACCCCTAATAATGATGGGCTTAAGAATTGATCGAAGAAGTTTAGGCTCATGGTCAGTTTCAGGGGGCTGGTTTAGATTTTTGAGTGCTTTTCGTGGTTGGGTTATTGTTGAAAAGGTAGGATATTACTTTGCCTGGTATAATAGTTAGGAAAAATAGTCATGCAAATAAGAAGATTAGGAATCAGGGATTTGGGTTAAGTTGAGGCATGCCATTAAGGGTGGTTGGGAATCACCAATTTTTAGCTTAAAAGGCTAATGCTTAGGCCCGGTTTAGCTTCTTAATGAAAGTTCTTCAAGTATTAGTGAAGATCAGTTCTCGAAGTGTTCTAATGGGACTGCTTCAACTACAATTGGTATAAAGCTATGGTTAGCTCCGCAGATTTCGGAACATTGGCCATAGAAGACGCCAGGGCGAGAAATAATGAAGGCTGTTTGATTTAAACGTCCAGGTACTGCGTCGATTTTTACTCCTAGTGCTGGGACTGTTCATGCGTGGAGAACATCTTCTGCGGTGACTAAGACTCGGATTGGGGATTGTATGGGTACTACTATGCGATGGTCTACCTCTAGGAGGCGGAATTGACCTGGGGAGAGATCTTCTGTTTGGATTATGTAAGAGTCGAACTCTAGATTTTGGTAATCTGTATATTCATAGCTTCAATATCATTGATGACCAAGAGCTTTAATTGTGATGTGAGGGTCATTAATTTCGTCCATAAGGTAAAGAATGCGTAAGGAGGGCAGGGCGATTGAAATTAAAATGATTGCTGGGACGATGGTTCAAACGATTTCAATCTCTTGGGAGTCTAAAATATATTTATTAGTTAATTTAGTTGAAACTGTTGCTACGATTACATAAAGAACTAATGAGCTGATAAGAAACACGATTATTAAGGTGTGATCGTGAAAATGTAGGAGCTCTTCCATAACAGGAGAAGCTGCATCTTGAAAACCTAATTGGGAGGGATGTGCCATGTTAAGATTCGTGGGATTTAAACCCACAATTTTGCCCTGACAAGGAAATGTAATGTTTTACTAGAATCTCAAGAAAGTGACAGAGTGGTTATGTGGTTGGCTTGAAACCAATTAATGGGGGTTCAATTCCTTCCTTTCTTGTTTATTAATGATAAGATTGTTGGACTTGAACGAATGCTGGTTCTTCATATGTGTGATAAGGAGGGGGGCAGCCGTGGAGTCACTCTACATTTGTGTGGGGTAGTTCAACGTGTAAGATTTCACGTTTTGATGCAAATGCTTCTCAAAGGATAAATATTATAATGACTACGGCTACTAGTGAAATTAAAGAGCCAATAGAGGACAATACATTTCAGAAGGTGTAGGCATCTGGGTAGTCTGAATATCGTCGTGGTATCCCAGCTAAGCCTAGGAAATGTTGTGGGAAGAAGGTGAGGTTAACTCCTACAAATATAACTAGAAATTGTATTTTGGTTCAAGTAGAGTGAAGTGTGTAGCCTGTAATCAATGGGAATCAGTGGATGAAGCCAGCTATAATAGCGAAGACTGCGCCCATGGACAGGACATAATGGAAATGGGCTACGACGTAGTATGTGTCGTGAAGGACAATATCAAGAGATGAGTTGGCTAGAACAATGCCAGTGAGACCTCCGACAGTAAATAGAAAGATGAAGCCAAGGGCTCAAAGAAGTGGTGTTTCTCATTTAATAGAGCCTCCATGAAGGGTTGCTAATCAGCTAAAAACTTTTACTCCTGTTGGAATAGCAATAATTATGGTTGCTGAGGTGAAATAGGCTCGTGTGTCTACATCTATGCCGACTGTAAATATGTGATGGGCTCAGACAATAAAGCCAAGAAGGCCAATTGCTATTATTGCCCAAACCATGCCCATATAACCAAAAGGTTCTTTTTTACCCGAGTAATAGGCAACTACGTGGGAGATTATACCGAACCCTGGGAGGATTAAAATATACACCTCTGGATGGCCAAAGAATCAGAAAAGATGTTGGTAGAGAATAGGATCTCCACCTCCTGCTGGATCAAAGAAGGTTGTATTAAGATTACGATCTGTAAGAAGTATAGTAATGCCTGCTGCTAGGACGGGAAGGGATAATAAGAGAAGAACAGTTGTAATTAGAATAGATCAGACAAACAAGGGCGTTTGATACTGAGAAATTGCAGGTGGTTTTATATTGATAATTGTAGTAATAAAATTGATTGATGCTAAAATGGAGGAGACCCCGGCTAAGTGCAGGGAAAAGATAGTAAGATCTACAGAGGCTCCGGCATGTGCCAGATTACCAGCCAGGGGAGGATAGACAGTTCATCCGGTCCCAGCCCCAGCTTCTACTCCTGCTGAAGCTAGTAGTAAGAGGAAGGATGGAGGAAGGAGTCAAAAACTTATGTTGTTTATTCGAGGGAAGGCCATGTCTGGAGCACCAATTATTAAAGGAACTAGTCAATTACCAAATCCACCGATTATAATTGGTATAACTATAAAGAAGATTATTACGAAAGCATGGGCAGTAACCACCACATTGTAAATTTGGTCGTCACCTAGTAAGGCCCCTGGTTGGCTTAATTCCGTTCGAATTAGTAGGCTAAGACCAGTGCCCACTATCCCTGCTCATGCACCAAAGATTAAGTAGAGGGTGCCAATGTCTTTGTGATTAGTAGAAAATAATCAACGATTAATTGCCACAGGTAAGATGGCCGAGGTTTAAGCGGCGGATTGTAGCTCCGTAGAGAGAGGTTCAAGTCCTCTTCTTATCATTATTAGTCCTGTAGTATATAAAATACAAGAGATTGCAAATCTCGAGAAGGAGAAAAGGCTTCTCCCGGGGCTTCTCCCGCCTCACCGCCTTAAACGGCGGGAGAAGCTAGATAAAAGTTCGCTGGATTGAACGCTTAGCTGTTAACTAAGATTTTGTAGGATCGAGGCCTATTTATCTAGAGAGGCTTTAGCTTAATTAAAGTGCTTGAGTTGCATTCAGGAGATGTGAGATAAAATCTTGCAAGTCTTATCAGAAATTAAGGGGTTTTCATCCTTGTTTAAAGCTTTGAAGGCTTTTGGTTTATTTGAACCTAAATTTCTTATGTAGTTAGTGAGAGTATTATGGGGGTTAATGGGAGAAGGAGAAGGGATAGGGAAGTTATTGATGATAGAGCAAGTTTGGGCTGTGAGGTTTTTGTTCGTCATGATGTTGAGGAGGTGATGGGATTTGGTGAAAGGGTGAGAGTAATTGAGTAACATAGACGTAGGTAAAAGAATAGGCTGATTAGTGCTGCTAGGGCTATGATTGTGGCTAGAATGGGGAGATTTTGTTTAGTTATTTCTTGGAGGATAAGTCATTTGGGTATAAATCCGGTAAGGGGAGGTAAACCACCTAAGGAGAGAAGTGTCAATATGATTATAATAGTTAGTAGTGGGGACTTGGTTGAGGAGGTGGCAATGGTATTGATTTTTGTGGTGTTGTTGACATCGAATAGGAGGAATAGGGATGTGGTTATAATAATGTAGATGGTTAAGTTGAGGAGGGTAAGGTGGGGAGAATAATGTAAGATAACGATTATTCAGCCAAGGTGGGCGATTGATGAGTATGCTAGGATTTTTCGTAGTTGTGTTTGATTAAGGCCGCCCCATCCTCCGATAACAATTGATAGTACGCCCATAGTTAAAAGTAGTGTTGGATTGAGAAGGGGGTATAGTTGTAATAGAACTGCGAAGGGTGCAAGTTTTTGTCATGTAGATAAGATTAGGCCTGTGATTAGGTTAAGTCCTTGTAAGACTTCTGGTAATCAGAAGTGTAGAGGAGCTAGTCCAATTTTTAGTGCCAGGGCAATAGAGAGAAGTGTGGCAGAAGCTTGGTTAGTTATTTCGGTTATGTCTCACTGGCCTGTAATTCAGGCATTTGTGGTTCCGGCAAAGAGAAGTAGGGCGGAAGCGGTGGCTTGTGTGAGGAAATATTTTGTGGTTGCTTCTGTTGCACGTGGGTGGTGTTGGTGGATTATAAGGGGGATAATAGCTATTGTGTTAATTTCTAGTCCTACTCAAACTAATAATCAGTGTGAGGCAATAAATGTTATTGTGGTACCTAGTCCTAGGCTGAGGACTGAGATGAAGAGGATTAAAGGGTTCATTAGTAGAGGAAGGATTTTAACCAACATGTTTGGGGTATGGGCCCAAAAGCTTTATTAGCTGACTTTACTTAGGAAGTAGTATAGTTGGAAGTACTAAGAGTTTTGATCTCTAAGGCATAGGTTCAAATCCTATCTTTCTAATGAGGAAGAGGAATGATTTTAACATTCATTATCCACTCTATCAAAGTGGCCCTTTAGTTCAGGCACTATTCCTTTAGGTTAGTGGTGGAAGGCTTGCTGTGGCAATGGGCAGGGTAATATGTCATAGGATTAAAGCTAGTGTTATTGGTAAGAAGTTTTTTCATACGAGATGTATTAGTTGATCATATCGGAATCGAGGGTAGGAAGCTCGGATTCATAGAAATAATAAGGTTAGTGTGGTTGCTTTTAGTATGAGGTTAAGGGTGGTGAGTTGTGGTAGTAGTGGATTATAGGATGTGCCTAGGAATAAGATAACAGATAAGGTATTTATTAATAGAATGTTTGAGTATTCGGCTAAGAAGAATAGGGCAAAAGTACCCCCTGCATATTCGATGTTGAAACCTGAGACTAATTCTGATTCTCCCTCTGTTAGGTCAAAAGGGGCTCGGTTAGTTTCTGCCAGTGTTGAAATATATCATATTATGGCGAGAGGTCATGCGGGGATGATTAGTCAAATAGTTTCTTGGCTTAAGTTGAATGTGTGGAGTGTAAATCCACCTACAAAGATAATGAGAGCTAGGAGGATTAGGGCGAGTGTTACTTCATAAGAGATGGTTTGTGCTACTGCACGTAGAGCTCCTATGAGGGCGTATTTGGAGTTTGAGGCTCACCCTGAGCCTAGGATTGTGTAAACTGTTAGGCTAGAGATAGCGAGGATGAATAGTAGGCCCAGGTTTAAATTTAGGATTGAATGTGGAAGCGGTAAAGGTATTCATATTAGGAGGGCCAGGGTAAGAGCAATAGTTGGTGTGGCTAGAAATAGGAATTGGGAGGAGAATGAGGGTCGTACAGGTTCTTTTGTAAATAATTTTAGTCCGTCGGCGATGGGCTGTAGGAGGCCATATGGGCCAACTACGTTTGGGCCTTTGCGGAATTGTATATAACCTAGAATTTTTCGTTCAACTAGGGTGAGGAAGGCTGTAGCTAAAAGAATGGGGATAATAAAGGCTAGGGGGTTGATAATGTATAGAAGGATAAAGTTAAGCATTAGTTAAGGAGAGGAGTTGAACCTCTGGATAAAAGGGCTTAGGTCTTTCGCAATTACCAGGCTCTGCCACCTTAACAAACCATTATTTTTGGCTAAGGAGTGGCCCTCTTTACCTGTTTGAGTTGGTTTCAACAGGTTGAGTGGAAGCGTGCCTAGGGCATAGGCTTCATTTTTCCGGTCCTTTCGTACTAGGAAGAATGCCATCATAGATAGAAACTGACCTGGATTACTCCGGTCTGAACTCAGATCACGTAGGACTGTTAATCGTTGAACAAACGAACCCTTAATAGCGACTGCACCATTAGGATGTCCTGATCCAACATCGAGGTCGTAAACCCTTTCGGCGATGGGGACTCTAAGAAAGGATTGCGCTGTTATCCCTAGGGTAACTTGGTTCATTGATCAGGATAAAATGTTCCTGGGTCATTGTTCGTTAGATTTTCTATTAATTAGAGATGTAACTCTAATTTTTAAGTGATATTTCACACATTCGATAAGGGGGTTTTGTTTTACCCCTTGGTCGCCCCAACCAAAAACAAGTTAAGTTAGAAATTTAATTTGCTGTTTTTATGCCCGGAGGAAGTTTTAATATTTTAAAAATAACTTAGGTGTTTAAAGCTCCATAGGGTCTTCTCGTCTTATGTTTTTATTCTCGCTTCTGCACGAGAGGATCAATTTCATTGATTGGAAAATAGAGACAGATAAACTCTCGTGATGCCTTTCATACGGGTCTTCAATTAAAAGACAAGTGATTACGCTACCTTCGCACGGTCAAGATACCGCGGCCGTTAAAAAAATCACAGGGCAGGCGGGACCTCTTATACATATAAATAGGAGGAGAAGCAAGAGGCGATGTTTTTGGTAAACAGGCGGAGTTTGTGTTTGCCGAGTTCCTTTATTTTCTTTTAATCTTTCCTAGAAACACTCCTGTGTAGGGTTAACGATGGTTTGAGGATGGGGTTTTCTTGTTATATTTTTTTATGTCATAAGAGCCTCAGTTATGGCATCGGTTAAATATCAGTGATTTAATTCTTTCTGACTTACACTGGTGTAGTAGGAGGGGGTTGTCCCCTTATTACTCATTTTAGCATAATTTCTTTTATAGGGTTTAATAAAATAATCCAATAGATTGTAGGGGGTTTTGAGTAAGTATATAAATTTGTTGGTGTGATCGTGGCTTGAGCTGTGACGCTTACTTTACAGGTGGCTGCTTTTAGGCCCACTGAGGAGTAACCCTTTAATAATATGATCATTACCCTCCTAATAAAGTTGTTTCTTGGTTCAAAAAAGCTGTACCTTTTTTGAATAACTGTTAATTTTTACAATAAGGTCTAGTTAAAAATTTTTTTATTACTTGGTTGAAGAATTAACGCAGAATTTAAGTTCTTTTTTTGGATAACCAGCTATCACTAAACTCGGTAGGTTTATCACCGCTACTTGGGAGTCTTCCCTCTCTTTTGCCACAGAGGTGGGTTGGCTCTAATGTGCTGCTCCGAAGTAGCTCGTTTAGTTTCGGGAAGATAGGCTAAAAGGCTTTTTGTCTAGTTGTTCTTGCTAAATCATGATGCAAAAGGTACGAGGGCGGGTCTCTGCTTTTTTTTACTTTAGTGATTTGTTTCATTTCTTTTTCAGCTTTCCCTTACGGTACTGTCTCTATTGCTCAGGATTTTCTGTTCTATCACCTATACTGGGAAGATAAAAATGTTTTAAGATAATGAGTAAAGTTGTATATGTTAATTAATAATGGGTGTTTAATAAATTTATTTTTTAGCTAGCTTTGTAGTATCAAAATGACTCGAATTGCACGGGTATCTCCTCGGTGTAAGGGAGGTGCTTTGCTAATTTAGCTACATTTTGGTTAATCCAAGTGCACCTTCCAGTACACTTACCATGTTACGACTTGCCTCCTCTTGTTTAAAGATCTTTTTATAGAAATATGTGTAATAGTTTGAGGAGAGTGACGGGCGGTGTGTGCGCGCTCCAGAGCCAATTTCAGTATAATATTCTAAAGTTTACTTACTACTAAATCCGCCTTTAAGAAGATTTTCATACTTCTGTTCGTATGCTCGAAAGAGAGAATGTAGCCCATTTCTTCCCACTTCATTCGCTACACCTCGACCTGACGTGTTGAGGAGATAGGTCATTTTGCTTACTGTTATACCTTCATAGGGTGAGCTGACGACGGCGGTATATAGGCGGTGGGATGGCAAGAAGTGGTGAGGTTGAACGCGGATTATCGGTTATAGAACAGGCTCCTCTAGGTGGATTTGGAGCACCGCCAAGTCCTTTGGGTTTTAAGCTAGCGCTTGTAGTACTCAGGCGGATATTAAGGTAAACCATTAATAACAATGTTTAGGGTTAAGCATAGTAGGGTATCTAATCCTAGTTTGGGTCTTAACTGTCGTGAGGTCAAAAATTCTGTTTGTGTAAAGTTACTTTCGTTAATGATGTTTTCAATCATAAGTGCGTATGACAGCTTAATGAGGTCTTAACTTTATACTGATGAGATTATTTCTAATCACCCTTAACGCCGTGAAATATTAGTTTGTGTCACTCGTATAACCGCGGTGGCTGGCACGAGATTGACCGACTCTTTATAACTTTGATTGGCTCAAGCTTGCGCTTATAGGACAATATTTATCACTGCTGAGTTCCCTTGTGGGTGTGGCTGAGCGAGATGTCATGGGCTGTTTTGTAATGTGCCTGATACCAGCTCCTAATCAAATTTTTGGGTGATTAGGGCGTTCTCACCGGAATGCTGAGACTTGCATGTGTAAGTCAAGTTAAAATTAATATTGAGGCTAGGACCAAACCTTCTATGCTTGTGAAAAAGATTAATTTTTATCTTAGCATCTTCAGTGCTATGCTTTTTATTAAGCTACACTAGC